AATCTTTAAGGATAGATATTACCTCTCTTTTTCTCTTTTCAAAGAAAAAATGGAAATGATTGAAGTTTTTCTATTTGGAATCGTCTTAGGTCTAATTCCTATTACTTTGGCTGGGTTATTCGTAACTGCATATTTACAATATAGACGTGGTGATCAGCTGGACCTTTGATTAATTAAGGTCGATTTTTTTGATTGACCGTGCTCTTTCTTTACTTTAATCCCGAATCCCGAATCCCGAATCCCGAATCCCGAATCCCGAATCCCGAAAAGGTCAAATTGAGAGTCTGTTCCATTATTGCCATGTAATTTTGACCTAACAAAACAAGAATGGAATCGCGCTCTGTAGGATTTGAACCTACGACATCGGGTTTTGGAGACCCACGTTCTACCGAACTGAACTAAGAGCGCTTTCTTACCACAATAAAAAACGAATGTCAGGAAAGAGATTCTTTTTGTAGCTCCAACACATCTTGCATGCGCCTACATATGCTATCCTATATAGCAGGATATAAATAGCAGGATATAATGAAAGATCGTCTATATCCAATTTTGAATCGATCTCAATTGATCTCGCGTTACTGTTCCGAGGATAAGAAATAAGTAGGGATGACAGGATTTGAACCTGTGACATTTTGTACCCAAAACAAACACGCTACCAAGCTGCGCTACACCCCTTTCGATTGATTTACAGTGTCATTGTAGAGAATCCCCATTTTGTTTTCCATATCTTTATCTTTATTTCCAGAGAAAAATGATATTTCGATTTATTATTTGTCTTTGGTCTCATATCGGATAACATATAATAATAAACCGACACACGTATGAAATATATATGAAACCGCCTTCAAATTGCTGAATGTTCAGGCGGAAGGGACCTTCTTTTTTTTTTTTTTTTTTTAAGATTTTAGAAAAGAAGAGGAAAATCTTAGCTACTAAATCCTTGTACATTTCCATTGGAATTAGGGAGTCCATGTACAAATACAGGTGGTTCCTAGTTACATATACATTTGATCATATAGCTATTTTGTTTATGTATTACAATAAAGCAGGAGGTTTTAAAATGCGAGATCTAAAAACATATCTCTCCGCGGCACCGGTACTAAGTACTTTATGGTTTGGGTCTTTAGCAGGTCTATTGATAGAGATTAATCGTTTTTTCCCAGATGCGTTGACATTCCCTTTTTTTTCATTCTAGTTATTTTATTGGTCTAACTGTTGGCAGAGGAGGGATTGAAGAAGATTAGAGATAGAACGCAATATCTGTGACTAGTCCTTCTCCCCTCCCTACTCTTTCTTCGAACAGTTAAGTGAATAGAAAACCAAAAAGGGGGTTCATGGCCAGGGGTAAAGATACCCGAGTTAAAGTTATTTTGGAATGCACCGGGTGTGTTCGACCGGGTGTTAGTGTTAATAAGAAATCAAGAGGCATTTCCAGATATATTACTCAAAAAAATCGACACAATACACCCGGTCGATTGGAATTGAGAAAATTCTGTCCCTATTGTTACAAACATAGGATTCATGGGGAGATAAAGAAATAGATAGAATCGATCACCTGCGTGTCACTCCTTCAAGGAACCCGAAAAAAGAGATATTAACATTAACTATATCTTAGATAGTTAATAACACATAATTAATATAACATATATTAAAAAATTAATATATTAATAGCATAGAATATATAGAATAGAATATATAGAATCTCTAAAACAAAAAAAAAACAAATTCTATTTCTTAATTCTAAATCATTTTAGATTTGATCAAACGAAATAGGATTTTTTGGATAAGGAATAAACAAAACATGCATAAATTCAAGCGACTTTTTCATAAATCCAAGCGTTCTTTGCGTAGGCGTTTGCCCCCGATCAAATCGGGGGATCGAATTGCTTATAGAAACATGAGTTTAATTAGTCGATTTATTAGTGAACAAGGAAAAATATTATCTAAACGGGTAAATCGATTGACCTTAAAACAACAACGATTAATTACTATTGCTATCAAACAAGCTCGTATTTTATCTTTGTTACCTTTTCTTAATAATGAAAAACAATTTGAAAAGGGCGAGTCGACTGCTAGAACTGCTGGTCTTAGAACTCGAAATCAAATCAATAGGCTTACTCTTAAATAGAATCAAACTCCCAATCCGAATTCAAATAAGGATTTATTTTTTGTTTAAAATACAGGTTGTAAGAAAAAAAACGAATTGAATTGGGTAAGAACAAGGAATTAATCTTTTTTTATTGAACGTGTTTGCTCATTTTAACGACTGTATCCTATCCTATTCTAGAATAAAAATTTCTACTCTACCTTCCCGGAGTTCATTATTCAGGGAACTCCATTTAAAGCATCTCGAGCGATTCCTTCCAATTGCCTTATTTTATTATTTCATTGGAAATCATATAAAGGCTTTTTTTATTTAATATAGCCATTTGCGCAAGTATTTTACGATTAAGAAGCAACTGCCTCTTGTACAGACTGTGCATTAATATACTATAACTATAGGATACCCGCCTCTCGCGAATTACTGCATTTATTCGCGTGATCCACAAACGACGAAAATCTCTCTTTTGCCTATCTCTATCCCGATGAGCCGAAACCAAAGCTCGTATTTTCTGTTGAGTAATAGTTCGAGTAAGTCTTGAACGAGCCCCCCGAAAGCTTGAGGCAAATAAACGCATTTTTGTTCTACGGTTCCGAGCTATATATCCTCGTCTAATTCTGGTCATTGAATAAATGAAACGTTGAGGAATAACTGATCGATTTGCTTTCTTTCAGTTACTCTTTATTTTCTTTACTAGCCTATTAATTAACAAAACGGGTTCTCCCAATGTATAAGGTAAAAAATCCAATGGCTTTTGCTACAATAACCTTCCCAACCACGATTTTTTTCGAGGCATTGAGAAAATGCCTCGAAAAAAAAGCACAGTAAATATAAATGGATAACGAAATGGTGGGTTCCATCGTTTATATGGTTACTTCTTAAATTAAACGGTAAGGCCCTCTCTATACACCGGAGCCGCTTTCTTCGTTCTTGATTTAATCAATATATTAACTTGTACAGTTCACACTCTTTGACTCTACCCATGGGATTATCCAGTAATAGACCTTTCACAAGTAGATCCACCCAATACAGTAACGGTATTTAATTATGAAGATTTGTTGGGTAGCTGACCGTCTGAGTCCGTTCTTGCAAGAGTCTGGGCATAATTTTTCTGCTTTTTAAATAAAATAAAAAAGAATTTCCCTGGATAATCAGTTGCTACCAATGGGTAATTCTTTTCATCTTAAATTGAAAAATTAAGGGGTGCACGCCTTTGTCCCAATGGAAACCAAAAATTTAGTCCACAATATACACAATAAGAAGATATGGTAGATCTTTTTTTAGATCGTGAATGGAAGAACTCCATTCTATCCTATTCGTTGGTACTGTACCGATCACTGATACTGTAATTTTTTTCTTTTGTCCCAGCCCAGGATCTGAACGAGTCGCACATACACCCGAATACATGTTCCTCGGCGCTGAGGACATCCCCTAAGAGCGGGGGATTTCGTGACATTTTTGATTGGCTGCCTTGTATTCCTAATAAGTTGTTTAAGAGTTGGCATGGAAATCGTATCTGAATCGTATATCGAAAGGGGATGGTTTAGATTGATCCTAACCGGATGATTATGATTTCTTTTAATATAATATATTTTTATAAATCTAAATTTTACTAAATTTAATATACTAAATAGAAACTATTAAAATTTTAAAATTTGATTTTAAATGTGATTTATGTGAAATCTTTGCTATTTTTCAACCGCTACACGATCAACAATTCCATGAGCTTGGGCTTCTGTTGCTGACATAAAAGCATCCCTTTCCATGTCTTCGGATACCATCCATAAGGGTTTGCCCGTTCTTTGTACATAAACCCTTGTGATGGTTTCGCGCAGCTTCAGCAGTTCTTCCGCTTCCAGGACAAATTCTCCTACTTGGGCCATAAAAAAAGCACTAAAAGGCTGATGAATCATTACCCTGATGATAGAACATAATAAATAGTTATTCGATCTTTCATGATTAAAGAATAAGAAAAAACGATAGAATTGACCAACCGTACATGCATGGTTTGCACATTGCATACGGCTCTTTAATAGAATTGACTTTTACCTTCCATCAAAATCAAATAAAAAAATCAGAAAATATAGAGTCTATCAGACCCAGATTGGTAAATGATCTAATAACCGCCCTTCCTTTTTTTTTAGGAGTTTAAAAAATACTATGACGGTTCCGTTGCTTTATATCTTTATTATTTTTTTTATTTCATTTGTGATTCAGCAATCCCAAAGTTTATTTTTTTCGTATTCTTTTCTTTCCGAACATAGCCAAAACAGCCTTTCTTTGGGTTTGGGTGTGAAAAAAAAAGGTTTGTGACACTGAAACAGGTCTCCGATAGATAAGAAAAAATCGGCAATACCTTTTTTCATACTACTCTTTCGATACATAATTTAATGCTTTTTTAATTGTTTTTTGAAAAAACAATACAATTTTGTTTCTATCGAATTCTAAGTGCCATGCTATTATTACTGAAAAACATTTTATATGGTGAGGGCATAGTCTTTTTTCTCTAAAAAAAACTCATTGGCGCCAAGCGTGAGGGAATGCTAAACGTTTGGTAATTTTTCCTCCGACCAGGATAAAAGATCCCATTGAAGCGGCTAATCCCAGGCATATTGTCTGTACATCTGGTCGCACAAATTGCATAGTATCATAAAGAGCTATTCCAGGTATTACCCATCCGCCTGGAGAGTTGATAAACAAATAAAGATCTTTGGTATCACTCTCCATAGTTAGATATAATATAAGAGCAATAAGTTGATTCGCTAGATGGGTATTAATTATTTGGCCTAAAAAAAGCAATCTTTCTCGATAAAGTCGGTTGATTAGGATAAAATTCGATCCTTTAGGAACCGTACATGCATACTTTGATGCATACGGTTCCACAAAAATTGCGAAAACAAATAAGAATCAATGTGTAGATCCTAGCTCTCCTTCTTTTTTCCTAAGAGGCTCCTTCTAATTTTTCTATTCTAACGAATAAATTTTTCTTCCATTTTTCTTGAAAAATGAGTTTTGGCCTGTTTACCTAAAACTAAAAAAAGGGGCATTTACTAAACTTTTCGAACTAACTTCTTTTTGATGTATTGTTTCATCGAGATTCAATCTAAATCACAATGTCATTCTCTTGTTCCTGAATGGTCCTCTTCAATTCTTTTAGGTTTATGCTCTACTCCGAGTAAAGATCCACCCGGTTTTTATTTGCACATATAGAGCAAAAGCCCCTACTACCACGTCTTTTTGCGAAGACTTTTTTTTTCAATTCATTTCATGTCTTCCGTCAAATATTCGACGTATTGATCATATTAGTCACGTAATTTTGATTAACAGTTGTAAATTACTTTAATTTAATAAAATTTAATAAATTAAAAAGTCAAATATGATACAAGTAGTAATCATAGATAATCTATTACAAATTGGGTTTTTTCTAAACGGAGCCTGGATACCGCATTTTTTTATTAGTCCAAACAAAAAAGCCAACCATAAATTTGATTCTAATCGATAATATTAATCTGGATACCTCCCAACAAAAAAATCTTATTTTATTTCATTGCACTTCACGCTCAAAATTTTTGATGATTCGATCAATCCTTTTTGGGCGAAGCTGAAGGATATCTCAATCGGGGGAGAAAACGGGGAAATCCCATATGACCCACTATATCTGACAAGTCGCACTATATGTCAACCCAGGATGAAGCGTTTTCCCCAGGATTTCGAAAGGGTATTCTTGGAACACCAATAGGCATAAAACGAAAGAAACAATTAAGTACTATATCTCAATCTCACTTTAATGTGGAATCGTAATAATGGGTTTATTTTTTATTTATTTTTTTTTTTTTTTTATTGTCTTTTCTCCTATATTTTAGCCATAGATTAGATAAATTTATAAATAAACTCAAGGAAGACAGAATGAATAAAATAACAGAAATTGAGGCACTTTGAAAGATAAAGGAATACGACCATATAAAATGATATCAACCCCCCATTGCGTATTGGTACTTATCGGGTATAAAATAGATTTGCTTCTTTTTGTTCCTACGAACAGAATTAGAATTGTTCCTTTATTATTACTAAAAGACTGGAACAAAGATTAATCCTTTCTCTCAGATAATGCACTGAAAGGGAGAGGTCCATAGTATAGTTTTCCAATGCAATAAAGTCACATAGTGTCTATTTTTTGTTGATAAAGGGGTATTTTTTCCATGGGTTTGCCTTGGTATCGTGTTCATACCGTCGTATTGAATGATCCCGGTCGTTTGCTGGCTGTCCATATAATGCATACGGCTCTGGTTGCTGGTTGGGCTGGTTCGATGGCTCTATATGAATTAGCAGTTTTTGATCCCTCTGATCCTGTTCTCGACCCAATGTGGAGACAAGGTATGTTCGTTATACCCTTTATGACTCGTTTAGGAATAACCGATTCATGGGGCGGTTGGACTATCACAGGCGGGACTATAACGAATCCGGGTATTTGGAGTTACGAAGGTGTGGCCGGGGCACATATTGTGTTTTCTGGATTGTGCTTCTTGGCAGCTATCTGGCATTGGGTGTATTGGGATCTAGAAATATTTACTGATGAACGTACAGGAAAACCTTCTTTGGATTTGCCCAAGATCTTCGGAATTCATTTATTTCTCTCAGGCGTGGCGTGCTTTGGGTTTGGCGCATTCCATGTAACAGGATTGTACGGTCCTGGAATCTGGGTGTCCGATCCTTATGGACTAACCGGAAAGGTCCAATCTGTAAATCCAGCGTGGGGTGTGGAAGGTTTTGATCCTTTTGCTCCGGGAGGAATAGCCTCTCATCATATTGCAGCAGGGACATTGGGCATATTAGCAGGACTATTTCATCTTAGTGTCCGTCCGCCACAACGTCTATACAAAGGATTGCGTATGGGAAATATTGAAACCGTCCTTTCCAGTAGTATTGCTGCTGTCTTTTTTGCGGCTTTTGTTGTTGCTGGAACTATGTGGTATGGTTCAGCAACTACTCCGATTGAATTATTTGGTCCCACTCGTTATCAATGGGATCAGGGATATTTCCAGCAAGAAATATATCGAAGAGTTGTTGCTGGGCTAGCCGAGAATCAAAGTTTATCCGAAGCTTGGTCTAAAATTCCTGAAAAATTAGCTTTTTATGATTACATTGGGAATAATCCGGCAAAAGGGGGGTTGTTCAGAGCGGGTTCGATGGATAACGGGGATGGAATCGCTGTTGGGTGGTTAGGGCATCCTGTCTTTAGAGATAAAGAAGGACGTGAACTTTTTGTGCGTCGTATGCCTACTTTTTTTGAAACATTTCCAGTTGTTTTGGTAGACGGTGACGGAATTGTTAGAGCCGATGTTCCTTTTCGAAGGGCGGAATCGAAGTATAGTGTCGAGCAAGTAGGTGTAACTGTTGAG